GAATATTAAATAAAAATAGGAAACTGGAAATCAAAATGAATCTTGGTCTGGAATCAAAGAAAGATATTAAAAAGGGCTTTTATGTTGTGACTTGGAATAAACTAAAATTTTTTTCCGTGGAGTAACGAAATAACAATTTATTCATATGAAACATCTAGGAACAAGGAGATTGAATTGGAAATATCGACAAATTCTTGTGGAGTAAAAAAAAAAAGGGGGTCAACTGGTCCACTTTAATCTCTATCGAATTTTAATATCAGAATAGCGGATATAGTCATGATTCAATGGGTCAGGTCCACCTACTTTTTTTTGTTTGTGAATTTAGAATTTTTACAATAGATTTAAAGATTTAATTGGCAGAATGGAAAGTAGGGATATTTGGCGATTCAAGAGACGATTTATCGTTATTTATGATAATTAGAATTTACTAAAAAATGTTCACTACTCTACTATAATTCATTATAATGATAATTTATTATACAATATAGTTGGTTACTTTTTTTATTACACATACAAATATTAACAATACTTTTATTCCCCCTTCCAAAAAAAGCTATGACTGGAGTTTTATGAAAAAAGGACTAAAGCCCCTTATCGGATTTGAACCGATGACTTACGCCTTACCATGGCGTTACTCTACCGCTGAGTTAAAAGGGCCTATTGAATTCAATTCTTGAATGAGTCACTATGTGGATAAAATGGATTTCTGTACATATATTATATACACAAAGTACATGCAGTAGATTCCTGGTGGCTGGTTAGTAGCTTATTCTTGAATAAGAAAAAGGGTTTCCATAGCAAGTATAGAAAAATGCAATGACTTATTTCAAGGACGACCTTTGAACTAAATTATAATTCGACTAATTATATTCGAATTAGAGAAAAAAATTTCGATAACTTATTTCGATTCCGGGCGAAATTGTATTTTTCGTACTCTAATTTATTATTTTTATTTACTATAAATTAAGAGAATTAGAAATGAGTTCTATAATTCTATAATAATTCTATATTCTATATAATATAATATATATATATATAATAGAATTATAGAATATAGAATCGAAGTAAAATAAATGGCAATTAGCATGAATAATTCATAAATAACGAATCAAAAAAAATTATGAAATAATGAAAATAGAGCCTGTATCGAATCATGCCATTCCATTATATTTATATTGACAATTTCAAAAAACTGTTGATATTATAATCAAAGTATGATGGCGGTCGATCAAGTATGCCCCCATCGTCTAGTGGTTCAGGACATCTCTCTTTCAAGGAGGCCGCGGGGATTCGACTTCCCCTGGGGGTAGGGTACTACGAAAGGAAGTTGATCATGGATTACCAATAAGTCTAAAATGGATTCTTCCTGGGCCTGGGTCGATGCCCGAGCGGTTAATGGGGACGGACTGTAAATTCGTTGGCAATATGTCTACGCTGGTTCAAATCCAGCTCGGCCCAATAATTCGCCAATCTACCATGAGATGGTATAAACTCTTGTCCTTCCAAAATACCGGATACGTAGGAGTCAAATTTTCTGCTATATCCCTGAATTTCCCTGGGATTGTAGTTCAATTGGTTAGAGCACCGCCCTGTCAAGGCGAAAGTTACGGGTTCGAGCCCCGTCAGTCCCGACGAATCCAATAAATCCATAAATGAAACTCTCTCTTTTCTGTGAAAAATGGGACAAGGGGTTTCTTTTTTTCTTTCCTTTCGCATTTATCATCATCAAACAAATAGATGCTTTCGGCACTTCAATGAGTCCCGATTGATGATATAAAGATATATTTGGATTAGTACAATTGTTGGTAGCATTATATTCAGGATTCCAAGATATATCGGGTCTTATTTTTCGATTGTTCATAATGGAATATGGACAGAGAGTATCACAGGGTTCTTGGTAGAACATACACAAATAGAATTAATTTATTATATGACCCAAACTAAAAATAAAGGGAATCTAATTCCCCCCAAGAGCTACGTTTCCAAATGAAATTCTCTCCGTTTCTGCTTATCATTTTGGGTAACCTCAATTAGTAAATTTACTCATTTTAATTTGAAAAATCTATTTCATTCAAATTGCACACTGAACTTTTAATATATATGTCCTAGTCCTAATATAATAATCTGAGGAAAGAGGATAAAAGAGAGGATAAAAGAAAGAGAAAGATCGTCCCACAATCGCGCCTTTATTTGAGAAGGAATGATAATAGTGAAGAAATGCAGAAAATTTCCTTCCTATTTTTCTATTTATTGTATTTTCGGAGTCTCATCGACATCAAAAACGCTGCTATATGGTAGAATATTAGATACTTTCGACTCGGATTCATATTTATCACACCTCTTTGTCTTCAAAGAAAATTAGATTATTAAAAAAAAGAGTTTCGAACTGAATTTCCATTTCACCTCTATTGTTTATTTTGGTTTGTAGTTAATGGAAGCAGAAGGGTCGTCCGAGAAGTATCATCTCATCGGATAATGATACAAGAAGGGCGTAGGGTAG